AAAATACAGAATTGAAAATTTTGGATTATACAGAGGAAAATAAAACGAAAAAAGAGATTAAGAAAAAAGGGGAAGCAGAGCGTATGGAAATAGCGGAAGCCTGGGAAAACGCTCAAAATGGTCAAGCAATAAGAGGTCTTTTATTAGTAGCCCACTGGATTATTAGAAAATATATTCGATTACCCTCATTGATAATAACTAAAAATATCGTTCGTATACTATTATTTCAATCTCCCGAATGGTCAAAGGATTTCAAGGATTGGAATAGAGAAATGTATATTAAGTGCACCTATAGTGGCGTTCCATTATCCGAAACAGAATTTCCGCAAAACTGGCTAACTGAGGGTATTCAAATAAAGGTCCTTTTTCCTTTTCGTCTGAAACCTTGGCACAGATACAGATCTAAGCTACGATCCCCTCAAAAGGAAAAGGATCCAATGAAAAAAAAAGTGAAAAAAATGGATTTCTTCTTTTTTACAGTTTTCGGAATGGAAGTAGAATCTCCCTTTTCTTCTTCTCCCCGAAACCGACGTTCGTTTTTTGATCCCATTTTTAAAGAACTTAAAAAAAAAATAAAAATTTGGAAAAAGAATTTTTTTCTATTAAACGAAAGAACAAAATTCTTTCTAAATATCACAAAAGAAAAAGCACAATGGATCAGAGAAAGTATTCTATTTCTAAAAGAAAAAAGAAAAAAACTATCATTATCAGAATTGATAAAAATCAAAATATATGAATTGAATGAAATTCAAAAAGATTCAACAAAAAGTAAGAGTAATCCAATGATTTACGAATCCACCATTCCAATTCAATCTATTAATTGGACAGACTGTTCATTGACAGAAAAAAAAATAAAAGATCTGAATGATAGAACAAAGAAAATCATAAAACAAATAGAAGAATTTAAAAAAGACAAGAAAAAAGGTTCAGAGAGAGATATTTGTTCTAAGAAAACAACTTATGATGATAAAAGATTAGAATTACAAAAAAATATTTGGCAGATATTACAAAAAAGAAATGTTCGATTATTCCGCAAATCACATTATTTTTTTAAATTTTTCATAGAAAGGGTATATATAGATATCTTTCTATGTATCATTAATATTCCTAAAATCGAAATCAATGTACAACTTTTTCTTGAATCAACAAAAAAAATTCTTAATAAATACATTTACAATAATGAAGCGAATGAAGAAAGAAAAAGAAGTGATAAAAAAGATCAAAGTCTAATTCACTTTATTTCTACTATAAAAAAATCAATTTGTAATATTAGGAATACGAATTCACCGAATTTTTGTGACGTATCCTCTTTGTCACAAGCATATGTATTTTTTAAATTATCACAAACCCAAGTTATTAACTTAGATAAGTATAAATTAAGATCCCTTTTTGAATATCATGGAACACCTCTTTTTCTTAAGAATGAAATAATGGATTATTTTTTTGGAGTACAAGGAATATCTCATTCCAAATTAAAACATAAGAGCGCTCCCAATTCTGTAATGAATCAATGGACAAATTGGTTAAAAGGTCATTATCAATACGATTTATCTCAGAATGGATGGTCTAGATTAGTATCCAAAAAATGGCGAAATAAAATGAATGAACGCCATGTGGCTCAAAATAAAGATTTAACCAAAGATCATTCATATGAAAAAAACGGATTAATTCTTTACAAAAAACAAGAAATAGACTCATTAACAAATCAAAAAAAAAAAATGAAAAAACAATATGGGTATGATCTTTTATCATATAAATCTATTAATTATGCAGATAAGAAGGACTCATATATTTATGGATATAGATCGTCATTCCAAGCAAATAATAACCAAGCGATTTCTTATAATTGCAACACGCGTAAAAAAAAAAAATGGTATATGACGGATGATATTCCTATCAAGAATTATATAGTAGAAGATTCTATTCTAGATATGGAAAAAAATCTGGATAGAAAGTGTTTTGATTGGAGAATTCTGAATTTTTGTCTTAGAAATAAAATGCATTTTGGGGGTTCGATCGATACCGATTATTATTTTACGCTTCATCAAGAAATCAACCCATCCAATAAAAAAAAAAACCTTTTTGATTGGATGGGAATGAATGTAGAAATACTAAATCGTTCTATAGCGAATCGGGAATCTTTTTTCTTCTCTAAAAATTGGATATTTTATAATGCATATACGAGTAACCCATGGATCATCCCAATCAAATTCCTTTTTTTGAATTTTAATGTAAATAAAAATGTTAGTGAAAAGAAAAAGATCACGGAAAAGAATAAAACAGAATATGCAAGTCGACTAAATCTTGAAGCATCCCTTTCAAAGAAAGAAAAAGATGTTAAAGAAGATTATGCAGGATCCGACATAAAAAAGGGTGTAAAAAAAGATAGATACACGAACAACAACGAAGCAGAACTTAATTGCTTCCTAAGAGGGTATTTGCCTTTTCAATTGAACTGGCATGATTACGTAAATGAAAGAATAATGGATAATATACAAGTATATTGTCTCCTGCTTAGACTGAAAAATATAAAAGAAATTGCTATATCCTCTATTCAAAGAGGAGAACTAAGTCTAGATATTATGAAAATTAATAATCAGAAGGTTTTCACTCTTACAGATCTTACAGAATTGAATAAAAATACGGAATTGATAAAAAATGGAATATTGAGTATCGAACCAATTCGTCTGTCTAGAAGAAACCATGAACAATTTAATATGTATCAAATCATAGGCCTTTCGTTTATTCATAAGAGAAAGCACCAAATTATTAATAAATCCATTACAAATCAAAAGCTGACTGAAAATAAAGAAAAAAAGAATTATGATTTGCTTGTTCCTGAAAATATTTTATCCGCTAGACGTCGTAGAGAATTGAGAATTCTAATTTGTTTCAATCCTAAGAATAGAAATAGTGTGCATAGAAATAAGGCATTTTACAATGAGAATAAAGTGAATAATTGCTGTCAAGTTTTGGCTACAAGTAAAGATCTTGATAGAGATAAAAAAAAACTAATTAATTTAAAGTTATTTCTTTGGCCAAATTATCGATTAGAAGATTTAGCTTGTATGAATCGCTATTGGTTTGATACCAATAATGGCAGCCGTTTCAGTATGGTAAGGATACATATGTATCCATGGTAAGGATATGGTAAGGATACATATGTATCCATGGTAAGGATACATATGTATCCATGGTAAGGATATGGTAAGGATACATATGTATCCATGGTAAGGATACATATGTATCCCCGATTGAAAATTAGTTAATCTACATTTTTCTTTTTTTTCTATTTCTCGTAACATATCTGATATGTGAAAACAAATAGATGCACATACGCATTGTCTTACCCTCTATTCTGAGGCACGATACTAATTCTATGATATATCCTACCCATTAGATCTATAACTGAATCTTCTTATTTGAAGTCTACAATTTTGCTTTTGTGAATGCATAAATATAGTATTTTTTGTATACCTATTTGAATTGGGTTGATTAATCAAAATTTATTTGAAAAATCAGGAACTCTTAAGAAAATTAAGATTATTGTATATACCAAATTGAAAATGAGTGTCATTATTATTACTGATCAATAAAAATATCTAGACTCTATAAAATAAAAAAAGGGGGGAAAGACATCATTTTTTTATGGTAAAAAAATCATTTATATCCGTTATTTCACAAGAAAAAAAAGAAGAAAACCCGGGATCGATTGAATTTCAAGTATTCAATTTCACCAATAAGATACGAAGACTTACTTCACATTTGGAATTGCACAGAAAAGACTATTTATCTCAAAGGGGTTTACGTAAAATTCTGGGAAAACGGAAACGACTCCTGTCTTATTTGTCAAAGAAAAATGGAATACGTTATAAAAAATTAATTAATCAGTTGGATATTCGGGAGCCACAAACTAATTAATTTGAAGAGTCGTTTTGAATTATTCGATTTATTAGATCTTGAATCTTGATGAACTCATTTTTGTTTTAAGCAATTCATGGAAGAATGAATCGAGGAAAAACCTATGAATGCCCCAGCTACAAGAAAAGACCTCATGATAGTCAATATGGGTCCTCACCACCCATCAATGCATGGTGTTCTTCGACTTATTGTTACTCTAGATGGTGAGGATGTTATTGATTGTGAACCAATATTGGGTTATTTACATAGAGGGATGGAAAAAATTGCAGAAAACCGAACAATTGTACAATATCTGCCTTATGTAACACGTTGGGATTATTTAGCTACTATGTTCACAGAAGCAATAACCGTAAATGGACCGGAACAGTTAGGAAATATTCAAGTACCTAAAAGAGCCAGCTATATTCGAATAATTATGTTGGAGTTGAGTCGTATAGCTTCTCACCTACTATGGCTGGGACCTTTTATGGCAGATATTGGTGCACAAACCCCTTTCTTCTATATTTTCAGAGAAAGAGAATTAATATATGATCTATTCGAAGCTGCCACAGGTATGAGAATGATGCATAATTTTTTTCGTATCGGAGGGGTAGCGGCTGATCTACCTCATGGCTGGATAGATAAATGTTTGGATTTCTGCGATTATTTTTTAACAAGGGTTGTTGAATATCAAAAACTTATTACGCGAAATCCTATTTTTTTAGAACGGGTTGAGGGAGTAGGCATTGTTGGTGGAGAGGAAGTAATAAATTGGGGTTTATCAGGACCAATGCTTCGGGCTTCCGGAATACAATGGGATCTACGTAAAGTTGATCATTATGAATGTTACGAGGAATTTGATTGGGAAGTTCAATGGCAAAAAGAAGGAGATTCATTAGCTCGTTATTTAGTACGAATTGGTGAAATGGTAGAATCCATAAAAATCATTCAACAGGCTCTGGAAGGAATTCCGGGAGGGCCATATGAGAATTTAGAAATCCGTTGCTTTGATAGAGAAAAGGATCCAGAATGGAATGATTTTGAATATCGATTCATTAGTAAAAAGCCGTCTCCGACTTTTGAATTACCGAAACAAGAACTTTATGTGAGAGTTGAAGCCCCAAAGGGAGAATTAGGAATTTTTCTAATAGGGGATCAGAATGGTTTTCCTTGGAGATGGAAAATTCGCCCCCCGGGTTTTATCAATTTGCAAATTCTTCCTCAGTTAGTTAAAAGAATGAAATTGGCTGATATTATGACAATACTAGGTAGCATAGATATCATTATGGGAGAAGTTGATCGTTGAAATGATAATTGATACAACAGAAGTACAAGATATCAATTCTTTTTCCAGATTGGAATCTTTAAAAGAGGTGTATGGAATTATATGGATACTTGTCCCTATTTTGACTCTTGTATTGGGAATCACAATAGGTGTGCTAGTGATTGTATGGTTAGAAAGAGAAATATCCGCAGGGATACAACAGCGTATTGGACCTGAATACGCCGGTCCTTTGGGAGTTCTTCAAGCTCTAGCAGATGGAACAAAACTACTTTTCAAAGAGAATCTTATTCCATCTAGGGGAGATATTCGTTTATTCAGTATTGGACCATCCATATCAGTCATATCAATTCTAGTAAGCTATTCAGTAATTCCTTTTGGCTATAACTTTGTTTTAGCTGATCTCAATATCGGTGTTTTTTTATGGATTGCTATTTCGAGTATTGCTCCCATTGGAATTCTTATGTCAGGATATGGGTCAAATAATAAATATTCCTTTTTGGGTGGTCTACGGGCTGCTGCTCAATCGATTAGTTATGAAATACCATTAACTCTATGTGTGTTATCAATATCTCTACGTGTGATTCGTTGAGACAGAAACTTTTCCATGCTCCTCTCTTTTCGTCTTTATTTCTTTTCTTCTTTATAGGAAATTTATAGGAAAGGGGTAGAAAAAATGGAATAGATATCCTGATTTTTTATTTTCATTATTTTTATTCGGAATTCGGATTGATGAACTAAATCAGATAGTTATATGAGTGAAATAAAACAGCTTCCATTTATTCATTATTCATTGATTTAATATTCTAATATTCTATAATATTCTCTAATTTTAATTATTAATTTAATGAAATTGAAATTCAATATCAATATATTTAGTAATAAAATTAAAAAAAATAGATATATATTTATAGATATATATTTGTATTTTGAATATAGAATATTTATATTTAAGAATATAATAAACTATTTTAATTTAAACTATTTAATATAATATTAATATAAAATTCTTTAAAATTCTTAATATATATATATTATTAATTTAATATATATATATTATTAATATATAATATATTAATATATAATAGAATATATAGATATAGAATTAATATACTATGATTTGAATTTCATTTGAATCTGCAGTCAAAATATTGAGTCTCATTTTCTATGTATAAGAATTAAGTGAAAAAAAAAAATTATAAACGGAAGAAAGCGTTTACCCCAAAATTGGTTGATTAGTCATCCTGTTTTGAAGCGGGCTCAAAAGACCAACCTTATTGAGTTTTCACTATCGTTTGTATGAATTACCATACATCTATTACCATAAGGGGAGATTGATAAAAAATGCGTGGATGGTTAGAAACACCAAGATACACAAAGGATTAGTAATGGAGATTATGTAAATTCTCCAAAAGAGCATTTCCGCATAATATAAAAAGAATACAAATTGGGGCTTTAAGTTGGTAGAAAAAATCAGGCAGTACTCCCCACAATTCCGATCCAGAGTATGCTCCTATCCACTCATTAAATAAATAACTATCAGAAACGAAATAATCCATTAATTTTTTTTGAAGTCCCTTTTTGTTTTGCACATAAAAAAAAGAAGAATAGGAACGAAAAAAAAAAAACAAAAGAATAGAATACAATAAAAAAAAGAGGGATCCCTTTTGATTCTTTCTTATATCCATATTCATGGAAATACAATTTATGTCATAATTCATAAACTAATGTCGAATTTTTTTTCGTAATCAAAAACGACGGGTTATTGAGAATTCTAAAGGAGTATTTTATTGAATTGAAGAGTTCAATTATTACTCAACAAATTCAAATTATTAAGGGATGAGATCAATTCGGAAGTACCTTTTTTGTATTTATTATTATAACAGACAGAATTCAATTGGTCTAATTCAGGACCGTCCAATGGATTTGAATCCTATCTATCCTAGGGATATATCAAGATAAATAACCGGCCCGGTCCCTTAGATTTATTTATGACCTTCGAGGAGCCGTATGAGGTGAAAATCTCATGTACGGTTCTGTAATAGCGATGGGAACAGTAATGTTATCACCGACTAGGATTATCTAACAGTTTAAGTACAGTTGATATAGTTGACGCGCAATCAAAATATGGTTTTTGGGGATGGAATTTATGGCGTCAACCTATAGGTTTTATCATTTTTCTAATTTCTTCCCTAGCGGAATGTGAAAGATTACCTTTTGATTTACCAGAAGCAGAAGAAGAATTAGTAGCAGGTTATCAAACCGAATATTCGGGTATAAAATTTGGTTTATTTTACGTTGCTTCCTATTTAAACTTATTAGTTTCTTCATTATTTGTAACAGTTCTTTACTTGGGCGGTTGGAATATCTCTATTCCGTACATATTTGTTTCTGAGCTTTTTGAAATAAATAAAACATGTGGAGTTTTTGGAACTACAATTGGTATCTTTATTACATTAGCTAAAACTTATTTGTTCTTGTTCCTTTCTATCACAACAAGATGGACTTTGCCTAGGCTAAGAATGGATCAATTATTAAATCTTGGATGGAAATTTCTTTTACCTATTTCTCTGGGTAATCTATTATTAACAACTTCGTTTCGACTATTTTCACTGTAAAAGATTGATATTCAATATTCATAACTTGTCTCAAACAAGAGAAAGAAACAAAACAAAAATATTCATAGATATTCACGATATGTTCCTTATGGTAACTGGGTTCATGAATTATGGTCAACAAACAGTACGAGCTGCAAGATACATTGGTCAAAGTTTCATGATTACCTTAGCCCACGCAAATCGTTTACCTGTAACTATTCAATATCCTTATGAAAAATTAATAACATCGGAACGTTTCCGCGGTCGAATCCATTTTGAATTTGATAAGTGCATTGCTTGTGAAGTATGTGTTCGTGTATGTCCTATAGATCTACCCGTTGTTGATTGGAAACTGGAAACTGATATTCGAAAGAAACGATTGCTTAATTACAGTATTGATTTTGGGATCTGTATATTTTGTGGTAACTGCGTTGAGTATTGTCCAACAAATTGTTTATCAATGACTGAAGAATATGAACTTTCGACTTATGATCGTCACGAATTGAATTATAATCAAATTGCTTTGGGCCGTTTACCAATGTCAGTAATTGACGATTATACAATTCGAACAATTCAATTCAAATAAAATTCTGTATTTATATTTAGATTTATATAATTTTATTAATAATATAGTTTATAGTTTCGAAATAGTTTCGAATACTCGTTCGTATAAAGAATTAGATTCGTCCTATAACTGTACCTAGATGAATTCACACTCCTTAGGATTTAATTCAATTAGGAATTTAGTATATAAAATTTTTTCCTGGTCGTATCAATAAGGTCATGAAATTTCAATTTATTTATCTTTTATTTTTCATCTAATGGATTTACCTGAACCGATACATGATTTTCTTTTAATCTTTCTGGGATCAGGTCTTGTATTAGGAAGTCTAGGAGTAGTATTATTTACCAACCCAATTTCTTCTGCCTTTTCGTTGGGACTGGTTCTTGTTTGTATATCTTTATTCTATATTTTATCAAACTCCCATTTTGTAGCTGCAGCACAGCTACTTATTTACGTAGGAGCTATAAACGTTTTAATCATATTTGCTGTGATGTTCATAAATGGTTCAGAATATTACCAAGATTTTCATCTTTGGACCGTTGGGGATGGAGTTACTTTGGTGGTTTGTACAAGTATTTTTGTTTCACTAATAACTACTATTCCAGATATATCATGGTACGGGATTATTTGGACTACAAGATCAAATCAGATTATAGAGCAAGATTTGATAAATAATAGTCAACAAATTGGAATTCATTTATCAACAGATTTTTTTCTTCCATTTGAACTCATTTCAATAATTCTTTTAGCTGCTTTGATAGGTGCAATTGTCGTGGCTCGCCAGTAAGAATAGAACTAGTAATATCAATCTAAATTCCATTTTGTTCTATTTATTTTATCTCCATTTCCTTTGAATTTTACATGTGAATGGGAAAGTGAAAGATTGTTTATGTTTAAAAGAATTTTATTATTCGACTTATTACCAATATCTTCTTTTTGTCTGTACTTGTTATATTCTCTAGTCAATCGAATCTGTTGAAGTGTTGTTCATATTGAAATGAATCAAAATTGATAAGGAGTTGGTCAATGATGCTCGAACATGTACTTGTTTTGAGTGCCTATTTATTTTCTATCGGTATCTACGGATTGATCACAAGCCGAAATATGGTTAGAGCCCTTATGTGTCTTGAACTTATACTTAATGCGGTTAATATAAATTTCGTAGCTTTTTCTGATTTTTTTGATAGTCGCCAATTAAAAGGAAATATTTTTTCCATTTTTGTTATAGCTATCGCAGCCGCTGAAGCAGCTATTGGACCGGCTATTGTTTCGTCAATTTATCGTAACAGAAAATCAACTCGTATCAATCAATCGAATTTGTTGAATAAATAGTATTAATTAGAAAAATTGGAATTTCTAATATTGAAATTCGAATATTTATCAATTCAAATTCGCATGTATGATAACGTATGATCATGTTTGCGAAAACGTAAGAAATCAAAGTATCTTGGCCCTCTGTTATGAATTGATCCAGAGGTAGATTGATTAGAAAAATTCTGGTAAATCATTGATTCATCTGGTGTCGAAATATATGATTCATTTACAAGTTTACTAGATCGAAAATTGCTGATGTTCAAAAATTAATAGAGCCAATGTCTCATTCAGTAAAGATTTATGATACATGTATAGGATGTACTCAATGTGTCCGAGCCTGCC